TTGGTAATTGCTACTTGGGTATCTAGAATATCTATGTCCCAAGACAAAAAAATATGAATAACGAGAGTATATCCCTTAGTAACAGAGTATATCCCTTAGTAACATAGTAGTCTTCCTAATGCGGGACATCCTATTATCATAATGAATGAACAAGTGTTCAACCCCATAACTCATTATAACTTTGACAGGCAGTTCCCTTTTTTATACCATCTCTACCGGATGCGGAAAAATGACCATTGCAGCTTCATGGAAAAGCCCTTTATCGGATTTGAACCGATGACTTACGCCTTACCATGGCGTTACTCTACCGCTGAGTTAAAAGGGCCTGTTTCATTCACAAATTTAGCCCACTAAGAATCTACTGGATATACCTGTACAATTATATCTTGTACAATTATATCTTGTATATACTGTATATAATATATACAATATACATATACAGATGGGGGCTCATTAAGGAACAATGAATAGTTAATTCAATTAAATACATATATAAATACATATATGAAATGAATAGTAATATAACAGTCTATGTCTATTATATCTTAATGATGCGCGAATCAATGAGTGAAAATGAGAATGAATGGGTTTGACTTTTTCTGTCGGGCAAGACATCCCCTATACTCCATTATTTTGATTATGATTAGATTATATAATTCATCTTTGTTATATAAGAATTGTTATTGTTATATAAGAATATATAATGTAATGAAAGGTTCCTGAATGAACAATAGAGAAATTTTCTTACATTAATATTATATGTATACGGAATCACAAAAGCACGAAAGGTTGTTTGTATCCTAGCATTCATTATATTGACATTGACAATTCCAAAAAACTACTCATACTATGAGTATAGTATGATGGCGATCGGGTGGGCGTGCCCCTATCGTCTAGCGGTTCAGGACATCTCTCTTTCAAGGAGGCAGCGGGGATTCGACTTCCCCTGGGGGTAGTAGGGTACGACGAAAGAAAAGTTGACCATGAATTATCAATAAACCTACAATTGATTCTTCCTGGGTCGATGCCCGAGCGGTTAATGGGGACGGACTGTAAATTCGTTGGCGATATGTCTACGCTGGTTCAAATCCAGCTCGGCCCAAGAATTCACCGATCCTTGAGGATGATATAACCAATCCTTACTCCAAAAATACATGATGATATGGAGGAATAAAGAGTCAACTTGATTCTATTTGTTCCTCCATGTTCTGATGTTTCTAACAATCTGGATCTATGAATTATTTTCAGCCAATCCGAGAAATCAAATGAAAAGATGAAAAATAAAAGAGCCCTTTTTCATTGAAAGATGGATTGTCAGTCAATTTGGCAATAACCACAGGTTGCTTTGCTATTTATCCATCCATCTTCTCTTCTATCTATGTAGATATGTATATCAGTATATCCGTTACAGGCGTCATATTTTTTTATATGATCTATCTATACGGTTATGGTTCGATGAAATAAAATCCAAATAAACAATAAATAATGTAAGCTGTACACCTCATTTTCTTGGGATTGTAGTTCAATTGGTCAGAGCACCGCCCTGTCAAGGCGGAAGCTGCGGGTTCGAGCCCCGTCAGTCCCGCACCGACCTGGGATCCTATGAATCGATTGATTCATCTCTCCGCCTTCTGCGAAGGGGAGGAGACAAAGAGCAGTGTCTAATTCCAGGTGGAAGGATCCTTATTTCACATTTATCATCGGGCAAGGTAAGCTCAATTACTAATTGAATTGGGGACAATCTCTTTCTCTCGCCCAAATTGCACGCTGGATTCTCGATTTATACGTCTGAATTAAGGAAAGGAAGGAGGATACGAATACTAATAAAAGATCAATCAAAGATCCTGTCTTTCTGTTCTGGGGGTGGAGAATAGAAAATAGAACGAATAATCTTTTTTTTTTCATTTTTCTCTGTCTTTCAAGAAGATTAGGTCATCACAAAAACTTAGCTTAGAACTTAATTCGTTTTCCAGTTCACTTCTACTGTTTGGATCTATGACGGATGGAATACTGGTCGAACCTCATTCATATGATATCATTCTATAAAGAATGAGGACGGCGGGTTATAGAAAGGAACGAAAGAGTAGAAAAATATGAGAAATTCAAAGGGATTCTTGGGTGGGGGTCAGGAATGCAATTTTTCGATTCAGTATGGATAAAAGATCTTCCTATGTTATACTATTCAATTCTCGACGATGAATTGATTTGATAGATCAGATATTGTTATTCATGATATTAGAATCCGATTCAGTATCATCAGGATTTCATTAATCCCATTGAATTTCAAAATTATGGAGAAGGATTGATCATCTCTATGGGATTAGATCCCGATTTCTTGCGAAGCAAAATAAAATTAAATTATGAGATTATGGAAGTAAATATACTCGCATTTATTGCTACTGCGCTGTTCATTCTAGTTCCTACTGCTTTTTTACTTATCATCTACGTAAAAACAGTCAGTCAAAATGATTAATTTGAATGAAACTTGAGTTAGTCTAATTTTATTAGTTGAGTTCTTTTAAAAATGATTCAATAAATGAAAGAAAGGGATGACAATTCCAAGTCTTAAATTAAATGAGCAGACTGGATTGAATCCTCGGTGTATGTATCCAATAGATGAGATAGTACGGTGGGGAGAACTATATGAACCTTTCTACCGTACTATCTATTGTATGAAGATATGGAATATGGAATTGATAGAGATCAATTTAAAATCAATCTACATACATACATGTGGATGCAAATCCATAAATTCATTATCACATATTATATATAATATATATATATAGATTCAAATAGCACTCCCATTCCATCTCTTCGCTCCACCCATCCATTCGTTTTTATTTTGATGAATCCGAAATAATCTAACGTTAATAACTGAATTGTACTAATTCATAGGTTTCTCTTTCATTAATCTTTCATTAAGTTAATAACTTTCATAATGATAATCAGTAATCAGGATAGATTTTTTTTTTTGATTAAATGAAGTAGTAGAACTAATTAATTTAACTATTGCGAAAGAGTGGAGGAGTAGTATGTGCATATACAAAAGAAAGGCAAGTAATTTTTTTTAGAATTAAATTCCGAAGAAAAAGAAAGAATTGTGAATTGGATGATCTGTACTAGACGATCCAAGGAGTTCTATGGTAAGTTATTCGTATCTGGAAAAGGGGTAGTAGACCTTTTTTCATGCTTGAACCCTGATGGTGAGGCGATAAAGCATAAATAAAATGCCAGGAGTCTAAGGTAAGTGGATCACCGGGCGCTCTTCTTTTCTTATGCGTAGCCTCTCCAGGGTTAGGTCGCCTACAGTATCAAGTTGTATCTACTCTACATAATAGCAGAACGACTCCCCCTTTGAACAGTAAAGAGGGAAAGAAATCAAATAGGGATTGTTGCTCCTCATTGTAATATCCATAATGATGTTAATGTTATGCCATAATGATGTTAATGTTATGGTAAGAAAGAACGGGTTCATCAAAATGAAATGGAAGATTTTGGAGGAATCAATTTGATTGGAAAAAATCAATTTTCTATCATTATCAGGGGAGTTGCTTTGATTTTCAAAATACGAACGCGGGAATAATTGAGATAGCGGATCCAAAGGTTAAATGAAAATGAAAGGTAATTAATTACTAAATTTCTGTGGAATTTTGAGATGGAAGATATGTTTATTTAAACATAAAACGATCTAATTATGAAATTAAACAATTGATACAAGCTGATTACTCAACTCAATTACACTCAATTAGTAGTACCCTTAGAGTCCACTTCTTCCCCATACTACGAGTGAAAGGGAAAACGTAAAAACTACCATTAAAGCAGCCCAAGCGAGACTTACTATATCCATGTGAATCATGCCCCCTATCTCGATGAATATGAAGGAATTGTTACATTATTGATCCCTAAAATAATAATAGGGGAATTGGTGGTGCAGAGTCAAAAAAAAAGAGATTATGACTTAAAGCTATTGACAAACCGATCAAATGGATCCGCTTGTATTGTAACAAGTCTCTATTTCCTATATAGGATTGATTTGTGGTGAGGAAGAATTAAGCACAAGCGCAACAGATACACGTTACCCATTGGAAGTATCAAGGGGATGTTACTAGGGGAATGGAACATGTCGTAATAGTAAGATCTATTCTTTGTTTTGTTGCGTTTCATAGGGAAAATATATCCACATATATACCATCAAGATGGATAACTGTCTCTCCCTAAGTTAAACCTTACTATCTCTGTTTCTGTGAAACAATCGGTAGACACCCTATTACATTGCTACATTGCGGGGGTTACCACAGAAAAATTAAAAATTCTTTTTTGACTTTCTTCTATAGGGGCCAGTTAACCATTCACTATTGAATGACTGGCTGAGCACTGAAATCCTATCGCGAGTACGGCCTGTATACAAAGTATCTTCAGCCCTCTCCACAACCCCTAGGATTTCCCCCGTGGCGAATCTAAGCGAGATCTAATTCACGACTGAATCAGGAGACCCTACAGTGGGCATTGGTAGGGTATGGTAATTAGGAAAGATTGATAGTTATAGTCTTTCCTATAAGTTGGATCCTCGGAGCAAAGATTTACAGCCCTTCTTTCATAGAACCTGCGTATTTTGAAGCGGATTCTGAAGATAAATAAAATAAAGTATCAACGGTCCTTTTCGTCCACCGGGCAAGAATCAGGCCAGTTATATCAGCGAAGCAGGATTCCGAGCCATTTGTTGTGTTGATCAGGCGACACCCGGATTTGAACTGGGGAGAAAGGATTTGCAGTCCCCCGCCTTACCACTCGGCCATGCCGCCAAAAAAGAAATAAGAAATAATAAAAGGGCGTAAATACTCTTTTTGGAGAGGGTTACTGAATCATTGGTTTTTATTGGATTTGCATCTTCCAATTCTGTTTTCCTTATCCTATCCATCTTTTTACCCAACTTACTCTTCCTCTAGTTGAGATCATTTTCTTAGATTTTCTTAGATCTATTGTATAGTATCTCAACA